ACAAGGTGATACCCAAAAGGAATTACTAAATAACTTAATAAAATTGATATGACTGCTATAGATGGTCCAATACTGAATAAACGAGTATCTCCTCTAGATGGAAGAAGATTCTCTTTGAAAAGTAATTTGGTACCATCTGCTAGAGCTTGAAGAATTCCCAAAGGTCCTGCGTATTCAGGACCAATACGTTGTTGTATACCTGCAGATATTTCTCTTTCTAACCAAACAATTACTAATACACCTATTGTGATTCCTAATACAGGAGTAAAAATAGGGATAAGCATCCATATGATCCCATAGACCTCTTTTAAGGATTCCAATCTAGAAAAAGAATTGATAGCTTGTACTTCTGTTGTCTCAATTATCATTTTAACGATCAACTTCTCCCATAATGATATCTATACTACCTAGTATCGTCATAATATCAGCCAATTTCATTCTTTTAACTAACTGAGGAAGAATTTGCAAATTAATAAACCCCGGTGGGCGAATTTTATATCGCCAAGGAAAAACACCCTTATCTCCTATCAGAAAAATTCCCAATTCTCCCTTTGGTGCTTCGACTCTTGCATAAAGTTCTTGCTTCGACAATTCAAAAGTTGGAGAAGGTTTTTTACTAATGAATCGATAATCAAACTCATTCCATACAGTATCTTTTACTCTATCAAAGCGGCGGATTTCTAAATTTTCATAGGGACCTCCCGGAATTCCTTCTAGGGCCTGTTGAATAATTTTTATGGATTCTGTCATTTCACTGATTCGTACTAAATAACGAGCTAATGAATCCCCTTCTTTTTGCCATTGCACTTCCCAATCAAATTCGTCGTAACACTCATAATGATCAACTTTACGAAGATCCCATTGTATTCCGGAAGCTCGTAGCATTGGTCCCGACAAACCCCAATTTATTGCTTCCTCTCCACCAATAATGCCTACTCCTTCAACTCGTTCTAAAAAAATGGGATTCCTTGTAATAAGCTTTTGATATTCAGCAATTCCTGTTAAAAAATAATCGCAAAAATCCAAACATTTATCTATCCAGCCATAAGGTAAATCAGCAGCGACTCCGCCAATACGAAAAAAATTGTGCATCATTCGCATACCGGTGGCAGCTTCGAATAGGTCATATATCAATTCTCTTTCTCGAAAAATATAGAAGAAAGGAGTCTGTGCCCCAATATCTGCCATAAAAGGGCCAAGCCATAACAAATGCGAAGCTATACGACTTAACTCCAACATAATGACTCTGATATAACTGGCCCTTTTAGGAACTTGAATATTGCTTAATTGCTCTGGCGCATTTACAGTTATTGCTTCTGTGAACATAGTAGCTAAATAATCCCAACGTGTTACATAAGGCAAATATTGTATAATTGTTCGATTTTCTGCAATTTTTTCCATACCTCTGTGTAAATAACCCAATATTGGTTCACAGTCAATAACATCTTCACCATCTAAAGTAACAATTAGTCGAAGAACACCATGCATTGATGGGTGGTGAGGTCCCATATTGACTATCATGAGGTCTTTTCTTGTAGCTGGTACAGTCATAGGTTTTTCCTGATTCATTCTTCCATGAATTGCTGAAAGCGAAAAGAAGTTCACCAAACTTTAAGCCAATAATTCAAACTAACTCTTCAAATTAACGAGTTTTTCTCTCTCGAATATCCAACTGCCCTATTAATTCTTTATAACGTGCTCTATTTTTTTTTGACAAATAAGCCAGCAGCCGTTGACGTTTTCCGAGAATTTTCCGTAGACCTCTTTGAGATAAATAGTCTTTTTTGTGCAATTCCAAATGTGAAGTAAGCCTCCGTATCTTGTTGGTGAAACTTACTACTTGAAATTCAACAGATCCGCTGTTTTCTTTGTTTTCTTCTTGTTCTTGCAAAATAATTGAAATAAATGAATTTTTTACCATAAAATAATTTCACACTCCCCTTTTTACAGATATTTATTTTATTGATCAGTAATAATAATGTCAGAAATTTTAATGTAGTATATACAATAATCATAATTTCTTTATACATTCCTAGTTTTATCAATTAAATTAATCAATCCAATTTTTGAGTTCATTTGTATAGTGATACAAAAAAACGATACCAAATAGTTCAGTCCGAAGATTCGATTGATTAATTTAATTGATACCCCATTTCCTTAATATTCAGGTATCCTAGACTGGGATGTAAGACAGCGCATATGCGCATCGGGTTGCTTGCATATAACACGGTCACGGACAGAAGAAAAAATGAAAAATTCATAGAACAATAGAATATATAGGAAACTCAAAATTTTGAATCAGGGATACATATATATCCTTAACATACTCAAGCGGCTCCCATTATTGGTATCAAACCAATAGCGATTCATACAAGCTAAATCTTCTAATCGATAATTAGGCCAAAAAAAGAACTTTAATTTATTTAATTCATTTTTTTTTCTGTCAAAATTTTTACTTTCCTCCAAAAATTGACTCCAGTTTTTTATCTTGTTTTCCTTGCAAAATAAATTATTTCTATGCACACCATTCTGATTCTTTAAATTTAAATTGAAAGAAATTAGAATTCTCAATTCTCTACGACGTCTAGACGATAAAATTTTTTCAGGAACAAGCAAATCAAAATTATTTTTGTCTCTATTTAGAGTTTTTATTTTATGTCTTGAAATGGATTCATCAAAAGTATTCTTAGCAACATTTTTGGGGTTTCGGTATCTTTGATTACTTTGGTGCTTACTTTTATGAACCAAGGAAATACCTATGATTTGATACATAAAAAACTGTCCGTCATTTTTTACAGATAGACGGGCAGGTTCCATAATTAATATTCCCTTTTTCGTTAATTGTGTAAGATTTAAACGCCTCCTCATTATATCCAGATTCATTTCTTTCCTTTGAATATAGGATATAGTAATTTTTCTTACATTTATGAGGCTAACCAGCAGACCATATATCTGGATATTATTCAGCATTTTTTGATTCAATTGATTCAAACGTCCAGTCCATCTTAATTGCAAAGGAAAATCTCCTTTAAGGAATATTTTTAGTTTTTCAATGGATTCTAAAAAATATTCTTCAATATTGTTTTGATTCTTTAATTCAAAATATTGTTTTGAATTTGATGGACTAAAATTTAAAAAAACCTCATCCTCCTCTTGTTTTCCCTCGATATTTTTATTTTCAATAAAATTTGGATTTATATTCAAATTAAAAAGAAGTAAGTTCCTTGGGATAAACCAAGGTTTCTCTTTATATTTATGATAAAGTATCACAAACTCTGGAAAGAAAAAAACTTTCGGATTCGACATGAGGCGATTTAAGATTAAGAATTTTTCATTCATTCCCATCCAATCAAAAGACATTCCCATCCAATCAAAAAAGACCTTATTGTAATTAATTTCAGAATTTGAATCAATTGGAAGATAAAAAAGACCATTACCTTTATTATTAAGTTTATCCCTGATTTGGTCCTTTTTAGGTTCAACCTCAATATTTGTACTAAATTTCCAACCCAAATATTTTCTATCTGTATTTTTTTCCGTATATATAATATCACTTTTTCCTAGATAATTCTTGATAGGATTGAGTATGCTAAAAATTTTTTCGTTATTTCTGTTGGAATTTTCTTGATTCTTATTTGTTTCTAATGATGATCTATAAATAGAGGCCTTCTTCTTAGTTTCAGAATGAATATATTTATATGATAAAAGATCATATCTATAGTTTTTTTGAAAATTTTCCTCTTTATTTGGTAATAAATATACTTTCGAATTTTGTTTTTTTTTTGAATCAAATAATTGGTCTTTTTCATAGGAATACCATTTATTTAAATCCTTATTTTGAGACGTATGGCATTGATTTAGTCCATTTCTCCATTTTTGTGGGATTAATCTAGACCATGTAATCTGCGATAAATCGTATTGATAATGACCTCTTAACCAGTTTTTCCATGGATTCATTCCATTATTTGGAAGTTCCTTATGTCTTACTTCGGAATCAAATATTCCTTGTCTTCCAAAAAGATCTTTTATTTCATTCTTAAGAAAAAAAGAAGGTCCATTATATTGAAGAAGAGATCTTAACTTATTGAAGTTAATAACTTGGGTTTGTGATAATTTAAAAAATACATATTTTTGTGACAAGTAAGATAAATTAAAAAAAATATGTGACTTCCGCTTACTATTTCTAAGATTATCAAAAGCCTTTTTTATAGTCATAGGCGAAATGAAGTCAATTTGATTTTTTTTTGTTTTATTAATCCTTTCTTGATCTTGATTTATTTCATTATTGTCAATGTATTTATCAAGAATTTTTTTGGTTGATTCCATACAAATTTGTAGAGTGATTCTGCGTATATTAATGATACATAGAAAGATATCTATGTATATTTTTTCAATGAAAAATTTAACTATTAATTCAATATTTTTTCTTTTTAATATTTTCCAAATTTTTGGGGGTGATTCTCCATTATTATTTTTTTTTATTCCCGGCGTTACTTTTTTTTTTTTTTTTATTATTTCTATTTGATTTCTGATTGTATTTCTTCTATCAATTCTATGTTTCATTTCTTCTTCGGCCTGTGAATAATTTGTCCAACCTGTAGATCGATTTTGAGTAAGTGATTCATGAATTATCTGAGTGCTGATTATAGAATCCTTTTCTGTTTGAGTTTCACTTGATTCATATATTTCTGTCGGTATAAATAATGGAATTTTATTTTCTTTTAAAAGTTCTTTTATTTTTTGTTTTACAAATAAAACTGCTTTTGATTGTTTTTTTTTTATTTTTTTAAAAACTCTTCGAACTCTAAAATTCAATTTTCTTATTTCGACTTTATAGTCTATATCTTTAAAAATGGGTTCAAAAAAGGAAGGTGTTTTTCGAGGAGGACCAAACGGATATTCTGTTTCCTTTCCTAAAACTGTTAAAAAACAAGAATCAAAATCATCTTGTTGCTTTCGATCTCTATCAGAGAGTCGTAGTTTCGATCTGTGCCAAGGTT